AGTTTCAACAATTCATTAATTTTAACTAAAAATCTTATATCTGCCCTTCCCGAGAAAGATAAAAATTTTTCATTCATTATTGTAAAGGTCGATGGGGAAAATAAGACTCCCCACCACCAAAATATGATTGAAAATATACTAAAAAAAAAATACAATATTTTTTATTTCTTTAGATTTCAGAAAATAGAAGAATTTTTCTTTTAGACATCTTATAAGAATAAGATTAAGAGTCTAGGACTGCCAATTTTTTTATATTAATAATTACTGATCCAATTTTTTGAGTCAAATCCATTCTGATTATTCCAATCTTTTAGGACTTAGTTGTTTGTCGTACAAAAAAACTTTTTGAATTCCCGGTAGAAAGAGATTTCCCTAATGACAAAGCTTTTAACGCTGCCCAATATCCTTTCCTTTTCCAAATATTTTTACGAATACGCTTTTTTGATATCGAAGTACGTTTTTTTGGAACTGCCATTTAAAAATGAAGAAGTTACTCATTGTTATAGTTGGATGTGAAAGACATCTATTGTTCAAAACCAATTATTTTTTCTTATTCATTATCTATTTTTATCTAAAAAAGATTCTCTTCATAAAAAAGAAATATAGATATATATGTGAAAATTTAATAAAAAATGACTCGAAATAACATAAAATTTTTTTGATTCCATACACTATTCGTAAAACCAAAAATTTTTGGTTTGGAACTCTTAATTCTCGTTGTTTATACCTCAAAGTAATATCTTTAGAATTTCTATGTGATAGAAATCAAACTTAAAAAAGAACCTAAAAGACCTTTATTTTCGTCATTCTATTCTATACTTTATTTACATGTAATAAAATACCTCAAAGGATTGTAAACTTTTGCCTAAAAAAGTGAGTCTTTTTTTAGTAAAACTTGAGAAAAATACACCTAAATTAAATTTTAAAATTCGAATGAGACTAGTAAGAAATCTGTTAAAGGATCCATTTTTTTATAAAAAAAGTTCATTTTAGATCTATAATCTTCTAAACTTTAATAATAAATTGTTTTGATTGAAATGGAAAACAATCAATCCCATAATGAATTAGTTAATGAGTTGAAATAAAGTAACTAAAATAAAGAGTTTTTATTTCATTAGACCGATGACCTTAGTTAATCATATAATTCATATGAACATCAAGTACTCTTTTTAGCTTAAATTTTTAAGCTTGTTTTATTATTTTTATTAATTATAAATTATTATGACGATAAATTATCGTAATAATATAAATTTTCCTATTTATTTAGATTCTTTTTATTTTATATGGCACTTGGTCATGGTCATATCATTTGACCAATTGTAACTTCTTGTTTTGAATATTTCAACGATTTTGAAAAGACTCAGAATAAATACTAATATAAAATTATTAAATTAAATAAGTTAGTGCATATCTTGATTTTTTAGTGACTTTTTCGAAAGAGGTAAGATCCGGTCAATCGGAAACAATTAATTAAGAATAAAAAACTTTTTTTATGGAACAGACATATCAATATGCGTGGATAATACCCTTTCTTCCACTTCCAGTTCCTATGTTAATAGGGTTGGGACTTCTTCTTTTTCCGACGGCAACAAAAAGTCTTCGTCGTATGTGGGCTTTTCAGAGCGTTTTATTGTTAAGTATAGTCATGATTTTTTCCATGAATCTGTCTATTCAGCAAATAAATAGCAGTTCTGTCTATCAATATGTATGGTCTTGGATTATCAATAATGATTTTTCTTTAGAATTCGGATACTTAATCGATCCACTTACTTCTATTATGTCAATATTAATTACTACTGTTGGAATTTTGGTTCTGATTTATAGTGATAATTATATGTCTCATGATCATGGATATCTGAGATTTTTTGCTTATATGAGTTTTTTCAGTACTTCCATGTTGGGATTAGTTACTAGTTCAAATTTGATACAAATTTATATTTTTTGGGAATTGGTTGGAATGTGTTCGTATCTATTAATAGGATTTTGGTTCACACGACCTGTTGCAGCAAAGGCTTGTCAAAAAGCGTTTGTAACTAATCGTGTTGGTGATTTTGGTTTATTATTAGGTATTTTGGGGTTTTATTGGGTAACAGGAAGTTTCGAATTTCGTGATTTATTCCAAATATTAAATAACTTGATTTCTACTAATGAGGTCAATTTGTTATTTGTTACTTTGTGCGCTGTTCTATTATTTGGCGGTGCTATTGCTAAATCTGCACAATTTCCCCTTCATGTATGGTTACCTGATGCAATGGAAGGGCCGACTCCTATTTCAGCTCTTATACATGCTGCTACGATGGTAGCAGCAGGAATTTTTCTTGTAGCTCGACTTATACCTCTTTTCATAGTCATACCCCACATAATGAATTTTATCTCTTTTATAGGGATAATAACAGTTTTTTTAGGAGCTACTTTAGCTCTTGCTCAAAAAGACATTAAGAGGGGTTTAGCCTATTCTACAATGTCTCAATTGGGTTATATGATGTTAGCTCTAGGTATG